TCTACCACCTCGGGGAAAAACAGATAACCCTACAAACTGAGCTAGAAATGAAAATACATTTGCAAAATTATGAATTATGGGAGAACAATTTGAAAATAATAGCGTTAGAGCAGAGCCGGGCAAACTTAACAAAAGTTCTGCAGTCATACGGTGCGTGCACCTGAGGTTCCGTGGAAGTGGAAGGAAGAATAACCCTAACCAAGAGAAAAAGAGAGCTCTGCGATATGGATCTGACGCATCAATGCGAACACTTCGAAATAGCAACTTTTTTCTCAAAGTCAAAGAAAGAAAGATTCGTGGCTCGGGGGATCCAAAAATGCATGTTTTTTTTATCCCCCGAGTCTTTTTTGTGTGATTTCGTTGAGTGAGGATTCATCCATAGAACTTACCTGGGCTACGGGGAGCCACGACCCGCGGCCCAGGAAGAAAAAAAGAGTTACCTAAGGAGAAGCGCTCCGCGGCAAGAGATTCAATGGATCCGCCAGGAAGCTACTACTATACTAGAGCCAGAAAGGGCGTTCCGCAAGGCGCTTCGAAGGCGGGAACTAGAGAAGATAGGTTATTGGAGAAAAGAAAGATCGACTCTCATTAATGAGAGTCGATCTTTCTTTTCTTTTTAAGTAAAAAATGAGTAAAGTAAATAAATTAATAACAAGATTGATACATAGGAGAAATAGAAGAATAGATAAGAAGAGATTCTCCCCCCCCCTACATATTTTAGAACTTCTCCTATAAAGAAGGTTGTCGTACCAATGCCATTCGTAATTCCACCAATTACTCGTCTATCAAAAAAATGAGTTAGTGCGGATAATCCTCTTATACCCCTACTTAGTGTTGTTGAATAAAAAAGATCTATGTAAGCACGATTCGATGACCAAGTATATATCACATTGATTATTTTGTCCCAAAGAAGTCTCTTAGGACTCATTTTCACAAATGAATTGATTAAGTCCAAATTCTGTAAAGATGAAGAAACAGGCCTATAAAAAAAGAATGCTACAAAGATTCCTACAGAGGCTATACTGACTGAAAAAGTTGCATTTGTAAGAAAATCATACCAATCCGCAGAATTGTTCGAATTTTTATGTAAAAGATTGATAGACGGAGTTAACCATTTGGATAATATATTCCTATTGAAATCCATTCCTCCTTGATCGAAAGGAATTCCTATAGATCCAACACACAAACTAAATAGAGCCAACCCAAGCAGCGGCAATAGCATAGTATTATGCGACTCATGAGGATATGGGGGAATTTCTTTATTGATATTGACAAAATGAGTCATTTTCATAAAGGATCGCCTCCTATTTTGTACATTCCCACCCATTGGACCCATTGGATCTCTTTTTTTCGAAAAAAAGGAAGCCCTCTCATTATTATTCATTGTGGATAAAAGAAGATCTTTGTGAATTCCTTTCCTTCCTTCTTTACCCCATATGGCTATTGAATAGAACGAGCTATTTTTTTTTCCACTGAAATTTTGAAAATAAACGTTTAAATGCCCTTCAAAGGTAAGTAAATAGATCCGAAACATATAGAATGCAGTTAATCCTGCTGTGGAACAAGCTATGATCGCGAAAATAGGTGAATACAACCAACTATCGTTAAGAATTTCGTCTTTTGACCAAAAACAAGCAAGAGGTGGAATGCCACAAAGAGAAAGTGTACCTAACAAAAAAGCAGTTTTTGTAATTGGCACATATTTTTTGAAACCCCCCATAAGAGCCAGATTCTGACTTTTATCTGGAGAATATCCAATAATTCTTTCCATTGAATGAATAATGGATCCAGAGCCTAAAAATAATAATGCTTTCGAATAGGCATGAGTGATCAAATGAAATAAAGCAGCTTGATAAGACCCCATACCGAAAGCTAACATAATATAACCCAATTGTGACATTGTAGAATAAGCTAAACTTCTCTTAATGTCTATTTGAGCCAGAGCCAAAGTAGCTCCTAAGAGTACTGTTATTATACCTATCAAAGAAATGAGATTCATTACGTACGGTATAACTGCGAAAAGAGGTAGAAGCCGGCCTACAAGAAAAATGCCCGCTGCTACCATAGTAGCAGCATGTATAAGAGCCGAAATCGGAGTGGGTCCCTCCATGGCATCAGGTAACCATACATGAAGGGGGAATTGCGCCGATTTCGCAATTGCACCGAGGAATAATAGGGCAGCACACAGAGTCAGAAATAAAGAATTTATCCCATGATTCTCAATCAAGTTATTGACTATTTTGAACAAGTCTCGAAATTCGAAACTACCTGTTATCCAATAAAGACCTAAGGTTCCTAATAATAAACCAAAATCCCCCACACGATTAGTTACAAATGCTTTTTGACAAGCATTTGACGCAATTGGTCGCGTGAACCAAAAACCTATTAATAGATAGGAACACATTCCAACTAATTCCCAAAAAATATAAATTTGTATCAAATTAGAACTCGTAACTAATCCCAACATGGAAGCATTGGAAAAACTCATAGAAGCAAAAAATCTCAAATATCCTTGATCATGAGACAGATAATTGTCACTATAAATAAGAACTAAGATTCCAACAGTAGTAATTAATATTGACATAATAGAAGTCAGTGGATCGATCAAGTCGCCAAACTCTAAGGAAAAATCATGATGGATGGTCCAAGACCCTACATATTGATAAATAGAACTCCCGTTTATTTGCTGAATCGCCAGGTCGGCCGAAAAAAGCATAACTATACTTAGTAATAAAACACTAGGAAAAGCCCACATGCGGCGCAGATTTTTTGTTGTCGTTGGAACAAGAAGAAGTCCCACTCCTATTGCTAGAGGAACCGGAAGCGGAACGAAAGGGATGATCCATGCATATTGATATGTATGTTCCATAAGAAAATCAAAGTTTTTTCTATTCTTAGTAATTGAGTAATTGAATTGTTTCCGATTCACCAGCTCTTATCTCTTTCGGAAGGAACAATCAAATAAATAAAAAAAGAAAAATAGGAAAGAACTCAAATAGAATTTTTAGAATTTTCCATTTTCAATCATTCCATGAATTCTTACAAGAATTTCGATTCATAGAACAAGTAAAAAGAATTCTCGTACTTGATTCTGATATGGGTCATAGGATCCATCAATAACTCGACCCAATCAAAAGAAGACCTGGGTATTAGTTTATTCGGGATAATTCACTAATTCTGATTGCGTGGAGTAAGCTGCCTAGGCTTCGAGGAAACTCTACGATACCTATTACTTCACTAACTGTCACTGCGCTGCGAATTGAAAGATGAGAATTGGGAGATAGTCTGAAATCCATCTTGGGAATTGCTTTTAACCGAATTAGCGAGTAGATTGTAAATGGCGCCGCGATCGGATCATTACCCGAATGTAAACGGTAGCGTGCCTACTTGTAGAGTTTACTTGTAGAGTGAGTGGTTCAATTGTGTATATCGGGACTTCTCATTCTCCGAACTGTATTATTCTATAGCTTTCTATATCTATACTCAACGTAAAAAGATTTCCATTCGAAAAGTCAAAAAAACCACGGGAGGTGGCTTGAATGTGGAAGATTAGTTTGGTCGTCAAATGGTTTCGGCGAGTTCACGTATTGTTTAGTTTCTGCGTGAGTCCGTTGAATTTGCGAAAATGGTTTTCTGAGTTTGTCCTAGGAGTGTGGAAATTTGTCTTTTGGTCTTTCTGGGGCGGAGTCTTGGTCTTTTGCTGTCGGTGTGTACCAATCCCAAGGTCTTATTGGAATAATCACCATACTTATGGGGATCGTTGGGTTCGAAATTTGGATACTGCTGAAGCAATTCAGCGGATAGACTTTCTAATTCAAAGAAAAAGGTTCGAGTCAGCAAAACACTGGTTACTTTTCAACGAATCGTTTCGCCGGTTACAATCTGGCGAGGATCTGTTACGACGCCAGCGCGCACTTGAAGGGGAAGATTCCAGCGATCTAGAGCCCCTAAATTCATTCCTACGACTGGAAAAGGGTGTCGCTAGGGGATTCTATGAATCTTGTTGCGTGTTAACGGCAGAACTTTCCATTTTAGACGAAAGGAAGTCCCGATTAGTATTAGTGGAGGCCCCGGCCCCAAACAACGGAACGGGTCGAACTGCATCCCTCCACATCCACAGGAACAGTCAACTCCCTGCAGTTAACTTGAGACAAAGTTCCATCAACCTGAGGAGACTCCACGAGGACCGGACGGCCCCTCCTTCCGGTTCAGGCAATCGACTGATTGCGCCGGGCGAAGAACAAGATTTCGGGCTTCCGTGGCAGGATCCGCCCGGCATATTCTAAGACAAATGTGTTAGCTATTCAGAATTCCCGGTTATTTTGAAAGTTTCCTACTGTCTAGGTAGGGACTGACCGGGAAAAGGGAGGGGGTACGTACCATGTGAGATAATTGGTTGGGAAAAGTGGCCAGCGCCTTTGCAGTGGCTTTTGGAGGGATAACTGGTCTCAATAGGTTGAAGAAACCGGCTCACTGCGCCAGGCGAAGGAGAATCCAGCGCTGCGGGGCAGGACGCGAGCTCCCCGGCGACCCCGGACGAGCTATAGTGGAACTAAGTATTTAGGGGGAATTCGAAAACCTTTCTTACGATATAGATATAGATTCGAATGAGGGTTCGGATAGAAAGGTACCAATCAGTAGGAATTCTTCTTTCTTCGGATATTGTATGTTGTAAAAAAGGTTCCCCTAAAAAAGAACCTATCCCATTTTTTACCTAGGAATATTCTATGCGAGGCACGCGTATATCCATTAGTATGTTATCAAGGAAGTATCATTTAGAGAATAAATAGAATAAAATAAAAAGAATAATAATCCGAACAATACATGTCTTTCACATCCAACTCTAAACAATGAGCAACCTCCTCATTTTTGAATGGCGGTTCCAAAGAAACGTACTTCTCTGTCAAAAAAGCGTATTCGTAAAAATATTTGGAAAAAAAAGGGGTATTGGGCAGCGAGAAAAGCATTTTCATTAGCGAAATCTCTTTCTACCGGGAATTCAAAAAGTTTTTTGTACGACAAAAAAAAAAAGAACCAAGTCTTGGAAGAATCTGAATCAATATGACTCCCTGAATTGTTATGTCTAAAATGAAGGATTTCCATTAACTCATATTTTTATTTTCAACGGATCAATACGAGACGGGACTGGTTATTGCGGTATGCAGAATAAGAAGTCCTCTGCTTACTGTATTCTCCATTTTTTGACGAAGTAGTGAAGGACAAGATACAAAGTTTTCGCTTTCTTTTTAGTAGGTTTTTCTAATTTGTGAGATGGGGGTTGTCATTTTCCTCATCGATTCACTTTTCATAATCCACTAACGAAAAGAAAAGTCTTCTTTTTCCTTTAGGAAGGATTTTTTTGGATTATGTATTCCTAATATGTAGTCCAAATAAGGGTCCTATATTTGGGCTGTGGAATCCATCAAGATCTATATCTATATATAGAATATAGATCTTGAGAGCTTTCTTTTCTTTAGAAATATAGAATTTTTTTTTGAAGTACGCTAAAATTCCGAGAAAGATTGAAACCTTTTAGTTCTATGCCTGGATAGAGGACAGAACTATCTAGTTCCAACTGCTGCATTTCCATGCCAGGCGAAGTGAAACCAATGGAAAGCTCTTTGTGAAAGTGAAACCTAACACCCTACGATCCCACAATACGAATGATTGTTGAATGTTCAATTAGTAATTGAAACGAGTGTTTTTTCATTGATTGTCAGATTCCCTAAAAAAGATTTGATTGAATTGACTCCTTAGAATCTCGACGATTGAATATGGATGGGCTATTATGTTTTCGAGTAAGCCGCTATGGTGAAATCGGTAGACACGCTGCTCTTAGGAAGCAGTGCTAGAGCATCTCGGTTCGAGTCCGAGTGGCGGCATCTTCGAAAAGAGATACAATAAATCATTATAATGAATAATGAATGGAATTCCTTATTTCCATTCCAGTCTTGAAGGATCCCTCTTTTCTTTTTTATTTTAGGATTTTTTTATGATATTCTCGACTTTACAACATATATTCACTCACATTTCTTTTTCGATCGTTTCAATTGTAATTAGTATTTATTTACTAACCTTATTATTAGTCTACGAAACGCTAGGACTCTATAATTCGTCAGAAAAAGGCATGATAGCTACCTTTTTCTGTATAACAGGATTGTTAGTTACTCGTTGGATTTCTTCGGGACATTTCCCCTTAAGTGATTTATATGAATCAGTAATGTTTCTTTCGTGGGGTTTTTCCATTATTCATATGGTTCCACATTTTAGGAATCAAAAAACCCATTTAAGCGCAATAACCGCGCCAAGTACTATTTTGACTCAAGGCTTTGTTACTTCTGGTCTTTTATCAGAAATGCATCAATCCACAATATTAGTACCTGCTCTCCAATCTCAGTGGTTAATGATGCACGTAAGTATGATGGTATTGAGCTATGCAGCTCTTTTATGCGGCTCGTTATTCTCAGTAGCGCTTCTAGTCATTACATTTCGAACACGCATAGATATTTTTGGCAAAAGAAATCATTTATTAACAGGGTCATTTGTTTTTGATGAGATCCAATACGCAAATGAAAGAGGCAGTGTTTTACGAAACACTTTTTTTCTTTCATTTAGAAATTATCACATGTATCAGTTGATTCAGCAATTGGATCGTTGGAGTTATCGTGTCATTAGTCTAGGGTTTCTCTTTTTAACCATAGGTATTCTTTCGGGCGCGGTATGGGCTAATGAGGCATGGGGGTCATATTGGAATTGGGATCCCAAGGAAACTTGGGCATTTATTACTTGGACCCTATTTGCAATTTATTTACATATGAGAACAAATCAAAATGTTCAAGGCACGAATTCCGCAATTGTGGCTTCTCTTGGATTTCTTATAATTTGGCTATGTTATTTTGGGGTCAATCTATTAGGAATAGGATTACATAGTTATGGCTCATTCACATTAACATCGAATTGAAGAAGCGACCCAATCTAGAGGAACATAGTCTGAAGTTTGTGTGAGTTTTTTAGAACCATTTGAATCACTACTGGATGCAAATGGTTCTCAAAAACTCCAAACGTATCTGATTCGAATGGACTTCATTTTCTTTTTCCTTAAGATAAGGAAAAAGAAGACTTCTTTTTTTTCATTGTCCAGCGAATGGTTTTTGAAATCATAGCATTATTTTCTATCTTATTCATGAAAACTATCTTATCGAATAAAAGTAATTCGATAGGATAGCTTCTACCTTGTCAACGGATAGTGAGAGAAGGAAATCCGGATAAATACCAATCCCTATTACGGGTAGAAAGATACAGATCGAAACAAAAAGTTCTCGTGGTCCAGAATCCAAAAAAGAAGAGTTTGGGGCGGGAAATTGCTTGTATCCATAGAACATCTGGCGTGACATAGATAATGAATAAATAGGAGTTACTATCATTCCAATTGCCATTACAAAAGTAATGAGTATTTTTGGCATTAAAAGAGATTTTGGACTGGTAATTACTCCAAAAAAGACTACCAATTCGGCAACAAAACCACTCATTCCCGGCAATGCAAGAGAAGCCATCGAGAAGCTACTGAACATTGTAAATATTTTAGGCATTGGGATAGCTATTCCGCCCATTTCGTCGAGATAAACAAGACGTATTCTATCGTAACTCGTTCCTGCCAAGAAAAAAAGCGCACCACCAATAAATCCGTGAGAAATGATTTGTAAAATGGCTCCATTTAGTCCTGTATCGGTTATCGAACCAATTCCTATAATTGTAAAACCCATATGAGATACAGAAGAATAGGCTATTCTCTTTTTTAAATTGCGTTGGCCAGGAGATGTTGAAGCTGCATAGATTATTTGAACTGTACCTATTATCATCAACCAGGGAGAAAATATAGAATGAGCGTGGGGTAAGAATTCCATATTGATCCGAACCAATCCATACGCTCCCATTTTTAATAAGATTCCGGCTAGAAGCATACACGTACTGTAATGTGCCTCCCCATGGGTATCTGGTAACCATGTATGTAAGGGTATAATCGGTGATTTGACAGCATAAGTAATAAGAAATCCAAAATAGAATAGTATTTCCAATGCCACCGGATACGATTGATTCGCTGAGGTTTCAAAATGTAAGGTTGCTTCGTTGGAACCATAGAAACCCATGCCCAGAACTCCCATTAATAGAAAAACAGAACCCCCCGCAGTGTACAAAAGAAACTTTGTAGCTGAGTACAAACGTTTCTTTCCTCCCCACATGGATAGAAGTAGGTAAACAGGAATTAATTCGAACTCCCACATGATAAAAAAAAGTAAAAGATCTCGAGAAGAAAATGATCCTATTTGGCCGCTGTACATTGCTAACATCAGGAAATGGAACAATCGTGAATCCCGAGTCACTGGCCGAGCCGCTAAAGTCGCTAAAGTAGTGATGAATCCCGTCAGTAAAACGGGTCCGATGGAAAGTCCATCGATTCCGAGTCTCCAGTGAAAATCCAAAAAATGGATCCATCTAAAATCCTGTTCTAATTGGATTAAGGGATCGTCAAATTGGAAATGATAACAGAATGCATAGGTCGTTAGAAGTAGATCTATTGTGCATATAGATAGAGTATACCACCGAATCATCTTATTTCCCCTATGAGGAAAAAAGAAAATGGAAGAACCCGCGGATATCGGCAAAATCACAATTATTGTTAACCAAGGAAAAGAATTCGTGGTAAAGACAAGATACACTTTGACCAAAAAACCCGTGCTCGAAATAATTTGATCGAGTACGGGTTTTTGTCGGTAAGGAGAAAAAAATGGGTTCAAGTAGAGTTTTCTAGAACGTATCAATAAGCTAGCCCCATGCTTCGCGTTGTCTCATGCCATAAATAAACCCGGACACTCAAGAAATCTGTTGGACAAGCGGATTCACACCTCTTACAACCTACACAGTCTTCCGTTCTTGGGGCAGAAGCAATTTGCTTAGCTTTACATCCGTCCCAAGGTATCATTTCTAATACATCTGTGGGGCAGGCTCGCACACATTGAGTACACCCTATACATGTATCATAAATCTTTACTGAATGTGACATGGTATCTATCCACTTTTTGAACGTCATAAATTTTCGATCTAGTAAAATCATAAAGGAATCATATATGGTAGACACCAGACGAATCGAGGGTTTACCAGAATCGATTTCGAATCAATCTACTTCTGGATCTGCTCATGATAGCGGTCCAAGATACTTTGATTTATTACGTTTTAGCAAACATGGGCCTATGTTTGTTTCTATCGTACATACCAATTTGAATTGGTGAATATTCTATTCAGTATTTAGATGATTACCGCTATTTATTCAGCAAGTTCGATTGATTGATACGAGTGGATTTTCTGTTACGATGAATTGACGAAACAATCGCAGGTCCAATAGCGGCTTCAGCGCCTGCAATAGCTATCACAAAAATCGCGAAAATGTCTCCTTTTAATTGGCGACTATCAAAGAAATCAGAAAATGTTACGAAATTCAAATTAACCGCATTCAGTATAAGCTCAAGACACATAAGTGCTCTGACCATATTTCGACTTGTGATCAATCCATAAATACCGATAGAAAATAAATAGGCACTCAAAACAAGCGCATGTTCAAGCATCATTGACCAACCCCTTATCAATCTGGATTTATTTGCTTTCAATAGGAACAAAAACTCCACCTTAATCCATTTTATTGACTAGAATCCCACAAGTGCAGAACAAAGGAAGGTATTGGTACTAGAATAGAGTGAACTAAAACCATTTCTATTTTATACATGAAAAATGGAATTGAAGTGAAGGAAAATGGGTGTGATAAGAAGGAAGTCTTTTGAGAGGACAGAACTCTTTCATTCGAACTCCTTCTTTTTATTACTGACGTGCCATAACAATTGCACCTATTAAGGCAACTAAAAGAATTATAGAAATGAGTTCAAAGGGAAGAAAAAAATCTGTTGATAAATGAGTCCCAATTTGTTGACCATTATTTACAAAATCCTGCTCTAAAATCTGGTTTGATCTTGTAGTCCAAATAATCCCGTACCATGAAGTATCTGGGACAGTAGTAATTAGTGAAACAAAAAGACTTGTACAAACCAGGGAAGTGACTCCTTCTCCAACGGTCCAAAGACCGAAATCCTTGTAATATTCTGAATCATTCATGAACATCACAGCGAATACGATTAACACATTTATGGCCCCTACGTAAATAAGGAGCTGTGCAGCAGCTACAAAATGGGAATTCGATGGAATATGGAATAGGGATATACAAACCAGAACCAACCCCAAGGAAAAGGCAGAAAAAATGGGATTGGTAAGTAATACCACTCCCAGACCTCCTAATAGAAGAACCGATCCCAAAAATACTAAAAGAAAATCATGTATTGGTCCAGTGAAATCCATTATATGGCAAATAATAGAGAAATAAGCTTAAATGGTTCATGATCTTTTTGACCAGACCGGGAAAAAATAGGTTACCCGACTCTTTTTAGGATATGCTCTGAATGGAATCCAATCCTAGATTGGGGGTTGATATAGAAATTCTCTAGATATATAATAAATATTCTTAATTTAGAGAGATGTAGATTTCGAAAAAATCACGGATAATGTATTTTTGCAAGACATGATTCTGAGCAATGAATCTGACATCAATAGCTAGGACTTTTACTTATTCGCCGAGCAGAATGGAAGATTTGCTCCTTTAGTATTTAGTAATAGTAATCGGAAATTGGAGTAATTGGTAATTGAATCAAGCGGTTTACCCATTTTTTATTTGATTTGAGTCGAAGTCATAATGGTTCGAATTAAGGAATCTCCAATTACTGACATTGGTAACCGACCCAAGGCAATTTGATTATAATTCAATTCGTGACGATTATAAGTAGAAAGTTCATATTCCTCAGTCATTGATAAACAATTTGTTGGACAATACTCGACACAATTACCACAAAATATACATATTCCGAAATCAATACTATAATTAAGTAATCGTTTCTTTCGAATTTCGGGTTCCAATCTCCAATCAACAGTGGGTAGATCTATAGGACATACACGAACACATACTTCACAAGCAATGCATTTATCAAATTCAAAGTGGATTCGACCGCGGAAACGCTCTGATGGAATCCATTTTTGATAGGGATATTGAATAGTTACAGGTAAACGACTCGTATGAGATAAGGTAATTATGAAACTTTGGCCGATATACCTTGCAGCTCTTACGGCTTGGTGACCATAATTCATGAACCCAGTTATCATAGGAAGCATATCGTAAATCTCTATGAATAATTGACATTTTCTTTCTCTTGTTTAAGAAAACTTATGAATCAAAAATACAATGAATGTCTTATGTCTTTACAGCGAAAGGAGTTGGAAAGAAGTTGTCAATAAGAGATTCCCGAGGGAAATAGGTAAAAGAAATTTCCACCCAAGATTTAATAATTGGTCCATTCTCATCCTAGGCAAAGTCCATCTTGTTGTGATAGAAATGAACAGGAACAAATAAGCTTTTGCTAATGTAATGAAAATACCAATTGTTGTTCCAAAGACTCCACTCAGTTCATTTATTCGGAAAAAATGAGGAATGAATATGAATGGAATAGAGGGATTCCAACCGCCCAAGTAAAGAACTGTTACAAATAATGAAGAGACTAGTAGATTTAGATAGGAAGCAACGTAAAATAAACCAAATTTGATACCCGAATATTCGGTTTGATAACCTGCTACTAATTCTTCCTCCGCTTCTGGTAAATCAAAGGGTAATCTTTCACATTCGGCTAGGGAAGAAATTAGAAAAACCGTAAATCCTATAGGTTGACGCCACAGATTCCAACCCCAAAAACCATATTTGGACTGTGCCTCAACTATTTCAACTGTACTTGAACTGTTAGATAATCATAGTCGGTGATAACATCACTGCTGCCATCGCTATTGCAGAACCGTACATGAGACTTTCACCTCATACGGCTCCTCAGTGGTCGTCATAAAAAAATCTAAGGACGGGCTCGTTATTCTCTCGATATAGTAGTTGAGTAGATAGAGGAAAGATGGATCGAAGAGTCCCACATTATACCAATCCAATTCTGTCGGCTATAATAACAAAAAGATGCTTCTGAATTGATCTCACCCTTTCTATTTCTAATGTATATTTCGAATTTCAAAAAATGTAATTTCGCTTAGTTCCGTAATACCTTAATCCTTCAATAAAAAGAAAATACTCATTGTATCAATTGCGACCTTTTTTCGATTACGAAAAAAGATTAGGCATTACATTAGTTCAGGAATCATGAGAATAATTCTCTCTGTATGATATAGATCAAATATTTCGTATTTTTCTTTTCTATTGCATATTTCTTTCGTTCCGGTTCTTCTTTCACATTTCATAGAAAAAGACAAGGAAGCTCTAAAAAAAGGTTACTTCGTTTCTGATAGCCATTTCTTTAACCAATGGGTAGGAGCATACTCAGGATCGGGATCCTGGGGAAGTACTGCTTGATCGTTTCTACTAACTTAAAGCCCCCACCCCAATTCCTTTTATGCGGAGAGACCTATTTAGGTAACTTAGATTATCTCCATTACGAATCCATTATGTACCTTAGTATTCCTAACCGCCCACTCATTTTTGCCCAAACCCCGTTATGACAGACAATAGTGAAAACTCCATATAGTTGCTCTTTTCTAACCGCGTCAAACCCTGATTGCTAATCAACTAATCTTGGGGTAATTTATTATGCTTATGGATGCTTAACTCTCGCACATAGGGAATGAGACTTCATCTTTTTACTGCAAATTTATAAGCTGTTTTGTTTCACTCATAGAACTTATCTGATTGAGTTCATTATCCGGAATGATGAATCAAAAAATGAAGATATCTACTCAATCCATTTCACTTCTTTCTTTCCTAGAAATCAAAGAAATGGGTAACAGCTCATGTCCAAACGAATCGCACGTAGAGATATGGATAAAACACATGGAGTTAATGGTATTTCATAACTAATCGATTGAGCAGCAGCTCGTAGACCACCTAAAAAGGAATATTTATTATTCGAACCATATCCTGACATAAGAAGTCCAAAAGGAGCAATACTTGAAACAGCAATCCATAAAAAAACACCTATACTGAGATCCGCTAGAACAAGCCGGTAGCTAAAAGGAATTACTGAATAACTTAGTAAAATGGATATAACTGCTATGGACGGTCCGAGACTAAATAAACGAATATCTCCTCTAGATGGTAGAAGATCCTCTTTAAAAAGGAGTTTTGTCCCATCGGCTAGAGCTTGCAGAATTCCAAAAGGACCTGCATATTCAGGTCCTATACGTTGTTGTACTCCTGCAGATATTTTTCTTTCTAACCACACAATTATGAATATCCCTATTGTGATTCCAAATAGAGGAATAAAAATAGGTACAAGCAAGCGTGTGAGTCCATACACCTCTTTTAAGGATTCCAATCGAGAAAAAGAATTAATAGCCCGTACTTCCGTTGTATCAATTATCATTTCAACGATCAACTTCTCCCATAATGATATCTATACTCCCTAGTATCGTCATAATATCCGCCAATTTCATTCTTTTAACTAGCTGAGGAAGAATTTGCAAATTGAGAAAACCCGGTGGACGAATTTTCCATCTCCAGGGAAAAAGACTCTGATCCCCTATCAGAAAAATTCCCAATTCTCCCTTTGGAGCCTCCACTCTCATATAAAGCTCTTGTTTCAACAATTCAAAAGCCGGAGATGGTTTTTTACTAATGAATCGATATTCAAAATCATTCCACTCTGAATCCCTTTCTCTGCCAAAGCGCCGGACTTCTAAATTCTCATAGGGCCCCCCAGGAAGTCCTTCTAGAGCTTGTTGAATCATTTTTATGGATTCCATCATTTCACTGATTCGGACGAAATAACGGGCTAATGAATCCCCCTCTTTTTGCCATTGTACTTCCCAATCAAATTCATCATAACACTCATAATGATCAATTTTACGAAGATCCCATTGGAGTCCGGAAGCCCGTAGCATTGGCCCAGATAAACCCCAATTTATGGCTTCCTCCCCACTAACAATGCCCACTCCTTCAACTCGGCCCAAAAAAATAGGATTCCGCGTAATAAGCTTTTGATATTCAGCAATTCCTGTTAAAAAATACTCACAGAAATCCAAACATTTATCTACCCAACCATGAGGTAAATCAGCAGCGATTCCTCCGATACGAAAAAAATTATGCATCAGTCGCATACCTGTGGCAGCTTCGAATAGATCATATATCAATTCTCTCTCTCTGAAAATATAGAAGAAAGGCGTCTGCCCACCAATATCTGCCATAAAAGGGCCGAGCCATAACAGATGAGAAGCTATCCGACTCAATTCCAACATAATGACTCTGATATAGCTAGCTCTTTTAGGTACTTGAATATTTCCCAAACGTTCTGGGGCGTTTACTGTTATTGCCTCTGTAAACATAGTCGCTAAATAATCCCAACGTGTTACATAAGGTAGATATTGTATAATTGTTCGGTTTTCCGCAATTTTTTCCATCCCTCTGTGTAAATAACCCAATATAGGTTCACAGTAAATAACATTTTCACCGTCGAGAGTAATGATGAGGCGAAGAACGCCATGCATTGATGGGTGGTGAGGACCCATATTGACTATCATGAGGTCTTTTTTTGTAGTCGGTACATTCATATGCGTTTTCCCCGATTCAGGATCAGTATTCTATGAATTGCTGAAAACGAAATAGAGTTCATCAAAATTCGAGCTCTGAAAAATCAAATAATGCTACAAGGGCTCTTCCAATTAACTTATCACTTAACTTAACGAGTTTTTAACTCCCGAATATCCAACTGATCTATTAATTCTTTATAACGTACTCTATTTTTATTTGACAAATAGGTTAGCAACCGTTGACGTTTTCCCAGAGTTTTCTGTAGACCTCTCTGAGATAAATAATCTTTTTTGTGTAATTTCAAATGTGAAGTTACTTTCTTTAGTTTATTGGTGAAACTGAATACTTGAAATTCAACAGACCCCTTGTTTTCTTCTTGCGAAATAACTGAAATGAATGTACTTTTTACCATAAAAAGAGTCCTTCTCCCTCCCCTCCTTATTTTTTTTTTTTAGTTTCTACAGATTACAGATATCGATTTGACCAATCAATAAAAATAATGACATTCATTTTCATTTAGGATACAATACACACTAATGTTGATTTAATTAATTAATAATCAATCCAATTTGAAATTGGATTCGTCTATGCATAGTAACGTATAATTCTCCACCCACAAAACCGCGAAACCCATATCCACAGATCACAGTTCCACATACATAAGAAAGAGAAAAGCTCTTATGTATGTGTTCGGAGGAAACTGTATCTTGTAACATATTCCACAACTCTATCTAAAGTAACTCTCATAGCCCCATTATTATATTATTGGAACCTTGAGGAGTCAGTCATCCAATTGATTAGATAAGATCGAAAAAAAGCATCTGCTTCATCGGATTTCACTATGTAAATTTCCATAAATAGAGATCCTTGTGTTTCGGTTTCAGACATCCGCGGATCGATTTGAAATGGAAACTAGCTCTACTGAAAATGCACTGAATGCATTGATCCACAGCTCACGGTTCCACATACATAAGAAAGAGATCTTATGTATGTGTTCGGAGGAAGCTGTATCTTGTACCCTAATTTCCAGCTATTGTGATCAAGTGCAGGTCTAGGTCTTGTAAAGAACTCGATGTGATTTGCTTCCATTGATAAGTAAATTATCAACCAATTCTCAAGCGTGGATACATCTGTATCCTTAACATACTGAAACGGCTACCATTACTAGTATCAAACCAATAGCGATTCATACAAGCTAAATCTTCTAATCGGTAATTTGGCCAAAGAAAAACTTTCAATTTCATGAATTGAGTTGTATCTATATCAAGATGCTTACTATTAGTCAAAAGTGGACTGCAGTTCCTTACGTTGTTCTCGTTGCAAAATACTTTCTTTTTACCCACAATATCTAGATTTCCCTTCCCGCAATTTAAACAAATTAGAATTCGCAATTCTCTACGACGTCTAGGAGATGAAATGTTTTCAGGAACAAGCAAATCATAACTATTTTCATCTATATTACCAACCATCTTTTCCTCTTTTGTTTTTGTAATGAATTCAGAAAAGTCATTCCTATCAACATTTTGTTTTTCTTGGCATTTTCGATTCGTTTTTCTATTAATAGTAATTGGGTGTTTATTCTTATAGATCAATGAAAGAGCTATGGTTTGATACATAATTAATGGACCATCCCATTTTCTAGGTATACGAACTAGTTTGATTACTATTTCTCCACTGTTTAGTGCTTTAGGAAATAGAATTGGAGGTGCAGGTTCACTTTCCAGAGTAAGCTTAAGTTCACTTTCCAGAGTAGGTTTAAGTTCACTTTCCAGAGTAAGCTTAAGTTCACTTTCCAGAGTAGGTTTAAGTTCACTTTCCAGAGTAGGTTTAAGTTCACTTTCCAGAGTAGGTTTAAGTTCACTTTCCAGAGTCAGTTCAGGTTCACTTTCCAGAGTCAGTTCAGATTCACTTTCCAGAGTCAGTTTAGGTTTCTCATACTTTAGAATCGACAGAGGCATTTCTTTTCTTCGAAAAAAGGATATAGCCAGTTCCCTTGGATCTCTCATCCTAAGCAGGAAACTAGAGATATTGATAACAGTGATTACATTTTCCTCAAAAAGATTGGTCCATGTCAACTGAAAACCCACGTAACTTTTCTTTTGCAGGAAGATGTCTAGGTCGGTTAGTGGTTTCCACTTCTTCGTCCCTTGCGTTTTCTGCTTTTTATCTTTTTCAATGTCTGATGCGCCAGACTCTTGTTTAACATCTTGTTGTTGATTTGGTTGATTAGTCTTCCCTTGGGTTGGTCGATTTAATCTAGGATTTTCTTGGCCAGGCGATTTGTTTTCTTCTTGATTCTCTAATTTGTTTTTTTCTTGATTCTCTAATTCAAGATCCTTTTTTTCTTTTTCTTTTTTGGTATTTTCTTTTTTGGTATTTTTTTTTTCACGACTATCACGGATGTTTTGATTGTTATTAAACTCGAAAAGAAGTAATTTGATTGGTATGATCCACGGGTTCATCCTATATTTTTCATAAATCGATTTCTTACTGCGCTGAGTTTGAGTTAGTCTTGCTTTATTCATTCCCATCCAGTCAAAAGGATGGTTTTTTATTTTATTTTTGTTTTGGGATTCATTTTTGTTTTGGGATTCATTTTTGTTTTGGGATTCATTTTTGTTTTGGGATGACTTGACTTGTTTATGAATCGCATAATAAAAAAAATCTTTTTTATCAATTGTATTAATTATTGGAGAATAATGAGTCGCAATCTTAGTTTTTTTATTGATCCAGGTCTCAATATGTCTCGTCTTTAGAAAACAGATGATTTGCCAATCCAAATATTTTCTATCCGAATTTTTTCTACTATATCTCCGGATAGAAAAAAAATCAGGTTTATACGTGATGTACTTCGAGGAAATCCCGTGACCTTCATTTCCTTGTAATGGCAATCCATAAATAGAAAAATCCTTTCGTTCTCCATAATTTATATATTTATGTGATAAAAGATTATATTTGTAATGTTTTTTTAATTTCTCGGTTTTTGTTTTAACCGATAATGAAGCTCTTTTTTTTTGTTTCTCAAAAAGAATTAATTGGTTTTTTTCATATGAATCCAAACTTGGTGTATCTAGATTTTGAATCTTACGACTTTGATTGATCCGATTTCGCCACTTTTGGGACATAAATTTAGACAAGCTAGTCTGAGATAAATCATATTGATAGTGGCTACTTAACCAGTTTTTCCATTCAGTCAATTCTGCATTTCCATGTTCTTTATGCCTTGATTTGAAATGAAATATTCCTTGTGTTCCAAAAAAATTCTTTATTCTCTCTTTAAGAAAAACAGATGTTCGAGAATATTGAAGGACAAATTTCAAGGGATATTTGTAAATACCAGGTCTTTGTGATAATTTGTAAAATACATATGCTTGTGACAAGGAAACTATCTCACAAAAAGTCTTTGAATTTTTATTACCAATATTAGAAAACTTCTTTTTTATAGTCAAAATCCAATTCATTGGATTTTCATCAATTCCTTCGTGATTTGTTTGCTTAAAGTAACTGTATGTATTTTGCTTAAAGTAACTGTATGTATCAAGAATTCTTTGTTTTAATTGAAGTAATTCAAGACACATTTCGACAATATGGTTCGAAATATGAATGAGAATTTGAGAAAAAAGACTTTCAATGAACAATACCAAAAAAACGCGACCTTTCCGTATTAATCTCACATTTCTTCTTTTTACTATTTGCCAAAGGTTTTTTGAGGAGTCTACTCTTTTCTTAGCAAAACTCGCCTCGCTAGGACTAATATTTCTATCGGGTATTAAAAATTTGGTTTTCTTGTCGTTTGTTATTTTTTCAATTTGATTTCTAATTGTACTTGTCCTATCAGACAGATCCTGTATTTTTTGTTCTGTAAGTGAAGATTTTGTCCAAGCCATCGATTGAATTCGACTAGACGATTCATCAAAAATCTGATTCCTTATTAGAAAATTTTTCTTTTTTTGAGTTTCATTCAATTCATACCCTTCCCCCACTCCAAACTTGTTATTTAGATTTCCTTTTTCAAGTTGTTTGATTTTGATAAACGGATCTAGAATCCATTTTTCCTTTTTTGTTAACAATTGAAAACTTTTTTTTTTCGCTTCTCTAATTCGTTTTTCAAATTCTTTATAAATAGGTTCAAGAGGATGAGGTTCTTCTCGGGTAGCACCAAAAGGCCTTTCCGTTTCCATTCCCCAGGTTGTTAAAAAAGAAGATTTTGCTTTTTTTCTTTTCTGTTGCATTGGCTCTTTCCGTTTCTGATGGGGTCCTAGTTGAAAACTGTACCGAAGACGGAAAGGGAAGAGGATTTTTATCTGCATACCGTCTGTTAACCAATTTTGCGGAAATTCTGTTTCGGATATTGTAACACCATTGTGAGTACAGTTAACATGAATTTCTCTGCCCCACGCCTTCCAATCTTCGTCCCAATCTTTGTACCACTCGGGGAATTGTTGGGGGAATTGAAATGGAAATAATACAAAAAGGCTGAAGTTTTTGGCTATAATCAATGAGGGTAATACAATATATTTTCTAAGAATTGAGTGAGCTAGTAATAAATACCCCCTTACTGCGTGCGCATACGGAGTCCTATCCCACAGTTCTGCTATTTCTAGTCGCTCCTCCTCCGCGTTCTCCCTTTTTTCAGCTTCGTCCTCTGGCCCGTCCTCCCTTTCTTGTGCTTCGACCCCCCTTTCTTGCGCCTTGTCCTCTCCTTCTTGTGCCTCGTCTTCCTCGTACTCCCAAATTTGCACTTCCGCGCCTTTTCCTATCCAATTCCTAAAGATCCTAAAGATTGGATTCATAAAGATTGGATTCAGAATTTTCAGAATTTTCAGCATTGGGGAGAAAATTGTGTCTATTCTGTCCAAAAAAAGTGGGGAATGCAGATTTGTTTGAAATAGTTTCCAAGTAACTGTTTTACGTCTTTGAGCGCGTACGGAGCCTTTGATTAAATCTCGATTAAAATCTGATTGTTTCGAATAACGTATTAAAATATCCGTAGTATCCTTATCCTTATCATCATATTCCTCTGCCTTCCCCCGCTTCGTATAATAGTCCTTCCAATCAAAAATAAATACATTTTTGAAGGTTCTTGAAATAATCTGAGACCAGTCTGGGTCTTCTTCCTCCAGGGTCATTGCCTGCGAATCGTCAAGCAATTGATATGTCCATCGAGGAACCTTTTTCACAATTTCGTTTAGGTCAAGTCGCTCCTTTATGGTTTTTTGAATTGTTTGGTCCTTTGGTTCAGTTGTACTTGCACCGAATAAATATTGCACTTGATTTTCCGAATCCATTTTTCCTTGGTCTGAAAATACTGATTGTGCCTCAAATGTATCTAGTTTTTGTTCAAATTCTTGGTAATCGGGGAAAAGGGTACCATGAAACTTGTTTATCCACATTTTTTCGTTAGAATCCCCCGCAGGGGTAATTAAATAATCATTTTCCTTCTCATTTTCCTTCTTATTTGCCTTTTTCTTCTTATTTTCCTTTTCCTTCTCATTTTCCTTCTTAACGCTTGGAGGTAATTTCGAGGTTGTTCCGCGAAAGGGCCCATTCAAAAAAGAATCGTACCTTTTAGGCAAGCATTCTTGTGCAGTCTCATCATTACATAATCGAGTCCTTTTTTCGAGTACATCCAAATCAAGAGATCCCCTTTTTAGAGCGTCAATTCGATGGAAAAGGTCGTTGCTCAGACTAGCTCTTTTTTGTTCATTGGTATAAATCCAATGATTATCCAATTCCTCAGAGGGGAGTTTTTCTGGTAGGTACAAAAACCCCTTTCTTTCTATCATTTCAAAAAAGGTTGACAAACTTGGTGGATATGTAAAAGAGATTCTTTGTTTTCCATCACTTCGGCATGTATAAAAAAAATAGTCTGACATTTCAGTTCTTAGAGCCTTTTGAAATCCATCACTTTTTATATATCGCAATGGTCGATTCCATCGGTTATAGTCGAAAAGAAAAGTTACAAGAGGCATTTCTGAACTGAAGAAGCCTTTCTTTTCTTTCAGTTTTTCATCTAGGTTGTTCGAATCTTCCGAAAAAAGGGAAAGGTCTGCCTCGGCGGATCTTTCTTGTCCCTGTTTGGAAGTTGTGTCTATTTCTATATCTGTTTCGTCCGCACTTTGGCCCCTTTCTACCGTTGCCGAGGTTTTTTTTTTCTTTTTTTTATCCTGGGTCCTATTAAGTGACGGAATTCTGCCTAAATAGTAGACACAGGAGAGAAATAATAGAATGGTGAAGATTCGCTCCAGAGAATTTCGAAAGTCTGCCATACGGTAACTATTCAATCTAATAGAACGATTTTGTCGTATCCAGAACAATACCAACTCAAAACCTTTCATGCACAAAATGTGACCAATGAACCAACCAACAAAACTACTTGTTAAAAATAACATCTTGTTGTTGCATCGAAACATATAAATACTGATTACTCGGGGTAAGGTCGAACTCGGCAAAACGAAATGGTTGAATAGTGGAAAAATGATATTAGTAAGGAATACATATTGAGTGTATAAATTACGCATTGCATTTCTAGTGGTCGTTACCGAATCAAAAAATTCTTTGTCATTGCGCCAACAGAAATAAACCAAAAAATAGAGTAGACTTAGGATAGTTATTGTATGAGGTGTACCCAATGCTAGATGGAGAGGTGCATAATAGATCGATATGAACATGATAAGCTGCCCCATCAGAAAACCAGTTGTTGCGGATACATCCTTCTCGCTTCCTTCTTCCATAACCCGAGCTCGGAGAAGCAAGAGATATGAGGGCCCTATGGTCCCTGCAGTCAGAAATCCATAAAAGAGTCCGGCCACAACAACAGAATTGCTTATCTGCATACATAACCGGGCTAGAGTAACTAGTCGAAACATTGTTAACATAAGATTATCCCTCCCTTGGGGTTATTGAGTTTAGAATGATGGAAATCTTTTTACGTTGAGTATAGATATAGAAGAGTATCGATATAGAAAGATATCGAATAAGACAGTTCGTAGAATTTCCCCTCACTATTTCCACTTACCGGTTCTCAACCGCATAAGATTTCCATAATATTGTTATTTATCTATATAGATAAATCGACTCAAAATAGATTTCATGTAATGAAAGTAATAGTTTATCTTTCTTGCCGTCGCCTCCACCTCCCTAAGACAGCGGAGACCGAGCAGTAAAAAAAGCGCAATATTCAGCAAGAGAAACAGTGCCAAAAGGCGTTCTACGAATCCACAGAAACTAACCAAAAGTTTTCCTACCATGACAAAGTAAAGTCCGTTGGTGGATCTTAGAGAAGAAATATATTGAAGGTCGCCCAAGCGGTCGATTACATTCCACCAGCCATATTGGGCTAGGCGCATTTCGAACTGAATCAAACCTTTGACCCACCCTAGTTTCCAAAGTCGCCAAAAATTCCCTTTTTTCATCATAAAAAAGAAAAAAAATAAAGAAAAGATTTTTTTATCATAATTTTTTATCATAAGTCGCAATATTTTATAATTTTATATTCGTTATTTCATTGTAATGGCAATTCATTTCATTTGTTCTCTTGTGCCATACTTACTAATAACAACTAATAAATAAAAAAATAACAACTAATAAATAAATAAATAACAACTAATAAGTAAATAAAATATAATAAATAAAATAAAGAAAGGATGAAAAAAGGGAATTTTTGGCGACTTTGGAAACTAGGGTGGGTCAAAGGTTTGATTCAGTTCGAAATGCGCCTAGCCCAATATGGCTGGTGGAATGTAATCGACCGCTTGGGCGACCTTCAATATATTTCTTCTCTAAGATCCACCAACGGACTTTACTTTGTCATGGTAGGAAAACTTTTGGTTAGTTTCTGTGGATTCGTAGAACGCCTTTTGGCACTGTTTCTCTTGCTGAATATTGCGCTTTTTTTACTGCTCGGTCTCCGCTGTCTTAGGGAGGTGGAGGCGACGGCAAGAAAGATAAACTATTACTTTCATTACATGAAATCTATTTTGAGTCGATTTATCTATATAGATAAATAACAATATTATGGAAATCTTATGCGGTTGAGAACCGGTAAGTGGAAATAGTGAGGGGAAATTCTACGAACTGTCTTATTCGATATCTTTCTATATCGATACTCTTCTATATCTATACTCAACGTAAAAAGATTTCCATCATTCTAAACTCAATAACCCCAAGGGAGGGATAATCTTATGTTAACAATGTTTCGACTAGTTACTCTAGCCCGGTTATGTATGCAGATAAGCAATTCTGTTGTTGTGGCCGGACTCTTTTATGGATTTCTGACTGCAGGGACCATAGGGCCCTCATATCTCTTGCTTCTCCGAGCTCGGGTTATGGAAGAAGGAAGCGAGAAGGATGTATCCGCAACAACTGGTTTTCTGATGGGGCAGCTTATCATGTTCATATCGATCTATTATGCACCTCTCCATCTAGCATTGGGTACACCTCATACAATAACTATCCTAAGTCTACTCTATTTTTTGGTTTATTTCTGTTGGCGCAATGACAAAGAATTTTTTGATTCGGTAACGACCACTAGAAATGCAATGCGTAATTTATACACTCAATATGTATTCCTTACTAATATCATTTTTCCACTATTCAACCATTTCGTTTTGCCGAGTTCGACCTTACCCCGAGTAATCAGTATTTATATGTTTCGATGCAACAACAAGATGTTATTTTTAACAAGTAGTTTTGTTGGTTGGTTCATTGGTCACATTTTGTGCATGAAAGGTTTTGAGTTGGTATTGTTCTGGATACGACAAAATCGTTCTATTAGATTGAATAGTTACCGTATGGCAGACTTTCGAAATTCTCTGGAGCGAATCTTCACCATTCTATTATTTCTCTCCTGTGTCTACTATTTAGGCAGAATTCCGTCACTTAATAGGACCCAGGATAAAAAAAAGAAAAAAAAAACCTCGGCAACGGTAGAAAGGGGCCAAAGTGCGGACGAAACAGATATAGAAATAGACACAACTTCCAAACAGGGACAAGAAAGATCCGCCGAGGCAGACCTTTCCCTTTTTTCGGAAGATTCGAACAACCTAGATGAAAAACTGAAAGAAAAGAAAGGCTTCTTCAGTTCAGAAATGCCTCTTGTAACTTTTCTTTTCGACTATAACCGATGGAATCGACCATTGCGATATATAAAAAGTGATGGATTTCAAAAGGCTCTAAGAACTGAAATGTCAGACTATTTTTTTTATACATGCCGAAGTGATGGAAAACAAAGAATCTCTTTTACATATCCACCAAGTTTGTCAACCTTTTTTGAAATGATAGAAAGAAAGGGGTTTTTGTACCTACCAGAAAAACTCCCCTCTGAGGAATTGGATAATCATTGGATTTATACCAATGAACAAAAAAGAGCTAGTCTGAGCAACGACCTTTTCCATCGAATTGACGCTCTAAAAAGGGGATCTCTTGATTTGGATGTACTCGAAAAAAGGACTCGATTATGTAATGATGAGACTGCACAAGAATGCTTGCCTAAAAGGTACGATTCTTTTTTGAATGGGCCCTTTCGCGGAACAACCTCGAAATTACCTCCAAGCGTTAAGAAGGAAAATGAGAAGGAAAAGGAAAATAAGAAGAAAAAGGCAAATAAGAAGGAAAATGAGAAGGAAAATGATTATTTAATTACCCCTGCGGGGGATTCTAACGAAAAAATGTGGATAAACAAGTTTCATGGTACCCTTTTCCCCGATTACCAAGAATTTGAACAAAAACTAGATACATTTGAGGCACAATCAGTATTTTCAGACCAAGGAAAAATGGATTCGGAAAATCAAGTGCAATATTTATTCGGTGCAAGTACAACTGAACCAAAGGACCAAACAATTCAAAAAACCATAAAGGAGCGACTTGACCTAAACGAAATTGTGAAAAAGGTTCCTCGATGGACATATCAATTGCTTGACGATTCGCAGGCAATGACCCTGGAGGAAGAAGACCCAGACTGGTCTCAGATTATTTCAAGAACCTTCAAAAATGTATTTATTTTTGATTGGAAGGACTATTATACGAAGCGGGGGAAGGCAGAGGAATATGATGATAAGGATAAGGATACTACGGATATTTTAATACGTTATTCGAAACAATCAGATTTTAATCGAGATTTAATCAAAGGCTCCGTACGCGCTCAAAGACGTAAAACAGTTACTTGGAAACTATTTCAAACAAATCTGCATTCCCCACTTTTTTTGGACAGAATAGACACAATTTTCTCCCCAATGCTGAAAATTCTGAAAATTCTGAATCCAATCTTTATGAATCCAATCTTTAGGATCTTTAGGAATTGGATAGGAAAAGGCGCGGAAGTGCAAATTTGGGAGTACGAGGAAGACGAGGCACAAGAAGGAGAGGACAAGGCGCAAGAAAGGGGGGTCGAAGCACAAGAAAGGGAGGACGGGCCAGAGGACGAAGCTGAAAAAAGGGAGAACGCGGAGGAGGAGCGACTAGAAATAGCAGAACTGTGGGATAGGACTCCGTATGCGCACGCAGTAAGGGGGTATTTATTACTAGCTCACTCAATTCTTAGAAAATATATTGTATTACCCTCATTGATTATAGCCAAAAACTTCAGCCTTTTTGTATTATTTCCATTTCAATTCCCCCAACAATTCCCCGAGTGGTACAAAGATTGGGACGAAGATTGGAAGGCGTGGGGCAGAGAAATTCATGTTAACTGTACTCACAATGGTGTTACAATATCCGAAACAGAATTTCCGCAAAATTGGTTAACAGACGGTATGCAGATAAAAATCCTCTTCCCTTTCCGTCTTCGGTACAGTTTTCAACTAGGACCCCATCAGAAACGGAAAGAGCCAATGCAACAGAAAAGAAAAAAAGCAAAATCTTCTTTTTTAACAACCTGGGGAATGGAAACGGAAAGGCCTTTTGGTGCTACCCGAGAAGAACCTCATCCTCTTGAACCTATTTATAAAGAATTTGAAAAACGAATTAGAGAAGCGAAAAAAAAAAGTTTTCAATTGTTAACAAAAAAGGAAAAATGGATTCTAGATCCGTTTATCAAAATCAAACAACTTGAAAAAGGAAATCTAAATAACAAGTTTGGAGTGGGGGAAGGGTATGAATTGAATGAAACTCAAAAAAAGAAAAATTTTCTAATAAGGAATCAGATTTTTGATGAATCGTCTAGTCGAATTCAATCGATGGCTTGGACAAAATCTTCACTTACAGAACAAAAAATACAGGATCTGTCTGATAGGACAAGTACAATTAGAAATCAAATTGAAAAAATAACAAACGACAAGAAAACCAAATTTTTAATACCCGATAGAAATATTAGTCCTAGCGAGGCGAGTTTTGCTAAGAAAAGAGTAGACTCCTCAAAAAACCTTTGGCAAATAGTAAAAAGAAGAAATGTGAGATTAATACGGAAAGGTCGCGTTTTTTTGGTATTGTTCATTGAAAGTCTTTTTTCTCAAATTCTCATTCATATTTCGAACCATATTGTCGAAATGTGTCTTGAATTACTTCAATTAAAACAAAGAATTCTTGATACATACAGTTACTTTAAGCAAAATACATACAGTTACTTTAAGCAAACAAATCACGAAGGAATTGATGAAAATCCAATGAATTGGATTTTGACTATAAAAAAGAAGTTTTCTAATATTGGTAATAAAAATTCAAAGACTTTTTGTGAGATAGTTTCCTTGTCACAAGCATATGTATTTTACAAATTATCACAAAGACCTGGTATTTACAAATATCCCTTGAAATTTGTCCTTCAATATTCTCGAACATCTGTTTTTCTTAAAGAGAGAATAAAGAATTTTTTTGGAACACAAGGAATATTTCATTTCAAATCAAGGCATAAAGAACATGGAAATGCAGAATTGACTGAATGGAAAAACTGGTTAAGTAGCCACTATCAATATGATTTATCTCAGACTAGCTTGTCTAAATTTATGTCCCAAAAGTGGCGAAATCGGATCAATCAAAGTCGTAAGATTCAAAATCTAGATACACCAAGTTTGGATTCATATGAAAAAAACCAATTAATTCTTTTTGAGAAACAAAAAAAAAGAGCTTCATTATCGGTTAAAACAAAAACCGAGAAATTAAAAAAACATTACAAATATAATCTTTTATCACATAAATATATAAATTATGGAGAACGAAAGGATTTTTCTATTTATGGATTGCCATTACAAGGAAATGAAGGTCACGGGATTTCCTCGAAGTACATCACGTATAAACCTGATTTTTTTTCTATCCGGAGATATAGTAGAAAAAATTCGGATAGAAAATATTTGGATTGGCAAATCATCTGTTTTCTAAAGACGAGACATATTGAGACCTGGATCAATAAAAAAACTAAGATTGCGACTCATTATTCTCCAATAATTAATACAATTGATAAAAAAGATTTTTTTTATTATGCGATTCATAAACAAGTCAAGTCATCCCAAAACAAAAATGAATCCCAAAACAAAAATGAATCCCAAAACAAAAATGAATCCCAAAACAAAAATAAAATAAAAAACCATCCTTTTGACTGGATGGGAATGAATAAAGCAAGACTAACTCAAACTCAGCGCAGTAAGAAATCGATTTATGAAAAATATAGGATGAACCCGTGGATCATACCAATCAAATTACTTCTTTTCGAGTTTAATAACAATCAAAACATCCGTGATAGTCGTGAAAAAAAAAATACCAAAAAAGAAAATACCAAAAAAGAAAAAGAAAAAAAGGATCTTGAATTAGAGAATCAAGAAAAAAACAAATTAGAGAATCAAGAAGAAAACAAATCGCCTGGCCAAGAAAATCCTAGATTAAATCGACCAACCCAAGGGAAGACTAATCAACCAAATCAACAACAAGATGTTAAACAAGAGTCTGGCGCATCAGACATTGAAAAAGATAAAAAGCAGAAAACGCAAGGGACGAAGAAGTGGAAACCACTAACCGACCTAGACATCTTCCTGCAAAAGAAAAGTTACGTGGGTTTTCAGTTGACATGGACCAATCTTTTTGAGGAAAATGTAATCACTGTTATCAATATCTCTAGTTTCCTGCTTAGGATGAGAGATCCAAGGGAACTGGCTATATCCTTTTTTCGAAGAAAAGAAATGCCTCTGTCGATTCTAAAGTATGAGAAACCTAAACTGACTCTGGAAAGTGAATCTGAACTGACTCTGGAAAGTGAACCTGAACTGACTCTGGAAAGTGAACTTAAACCTACTCTGGAAAGTGAACTTAAACCTACTCTGGAAAGTGAACTTAAACCTACTCTGGAAAGTGAACTTAAGCTTACTCTGGAAAGTGAACTTAAACCTACTCTGGAAAGTGAACTTAAGCTTACTCTGGAAAGTGAACCTGCACCTCCAATTCTATTTCCTAAAGCACTAAACAGTGGAGAAATAGTAATCAAACTAGTTCGTATACCTAGAAAATGGGATGGTCCATTAATTATGTATCAAACCATAGCTCTTTCATTGATCTATAAGAATAAACACCCAATTACTATTAATAGAAAAACGAATCGAAAATGCCAAGAAAAACAAAATGTTGATAGGAATGACTTTTCTGAATTCATTACAAAAACAAAAGAGGAAAAGATGGTTGGTAATATAGATGAAAATAGTTATGATTTGCTTGTTCCTGAAAACATTTCATCTCCTAGACGTCGTAGAGAATTGCGAATTCTAATTTGTTTAAATTGCGGGAAGGGAAATCTAGATATTGTGGGTAAAAAGAAAGTATTTTGCAACGAGAACAACGTAAGGAACTGCAGTCCACTTTTGACTAATAGTAAGCATCTTGATATAGATACAACTCAATTCATGAAATTGAAAGTTTTTCTTTGGCCAAATTACCGATTAGAAGATTTAGCTTGTATGAATCGCTATTGGTTTGATACTAGTAATGGTAGCCGTTTCAGTATGTTAAGGATACAGATGTATCCACGCTTGAGAATTGGTTGATAATTTACTTATCAATGGAAGCAAATCACATCGAGTTCTTTACAAGACCTAGACCTGCACTTGATCACAATAGCTGGAAATTAGGGTACAAGATACAGCTTCCTCCGAACACATACATAAGATCTCTTTCTTATGTATGTGGAACCGTGAGCTGTGGATCAATGCATTCAGTGCATTTTCAGTAGAGCTAGTTTCCATTTCAAATCGATCCGCGGATGTCTGAAACCGAAACACAAGGATCTCTATTTATGGAAATTTACATAGTGAAATCCGATGAAGCAGATGCTTTTTTTCGATCTTATCTAATCAATTGGATGACTGACTCCTCAAGGTTCCAATAATATAATAATGGGGCTATGAGAGTTACTTTAGATAGAGTTGTGGAATATGTTACAAGATACAGTTTCCTCCGAACACATACATAAGAGCTTTTCTCTTTCTTATGTATGTGGAACTGTGATCTGTGGATATGGGTTTCGCGGTTTTGTGGGTGGAGAATTATACGTTACTATGCATAGACGAATCCAATTTCAAATTGGATTGATTATTAATTAATTAAATCAACATTAGTGTGTATTGTATCCTAAATGAAAATGAATGTCATTATTTTTATTGATTGGTCAAATCGATATCTGTAATCTGTAGAAACTAAAAAAAAAAAATAAGGAGGGGAGGGAGAAGGACTCTTTTTATGGTAAAAAGTACATTCATTTCAGTTATTTCGCAAGAAGAAAACAAGGGGTCTGTTGAATTTCAAGTATTCAGTTTCACCAATAAACTAAAGAAAGTAACTTCACATTTGAAATTACACAAAAAAGATTATTTATCTCAGAGAGGTCTACAGAAAACTCTGGGAAAACGTCAACGGTTGCTAACCTATTTGTCAAATAAAAATAGAGTACGTTATAAAGAATTAATAGATCAGTTGGATATTCGGGAGTTAAAAACTCGTTAAGTTAAGTGATAAGTTAATTGGAAGAGCCCTTGTAGCATTATTTGATTTTTCAGAGCTCGAATTTTGATGAACTCTATTTCGTTTTCAGCAATTCATAGAATACTGATCCTGAATCGGGGAAAACGCATATGAATGTACCGACTACAAAAAAAGACCTCATGATAGTCAATATGGGTCCTCACCACCCATCAATGCATGGCGTTCTTCGCCTCATCATTACTCTCGACGGTGAAAATGTTATTTACTGTGAACCTATATTGGGTTATTTACACAGAGGGATGGAAAAAATTGCGGAAAACCGAACAATTATACAATATCTACCTTATGTAACACGTTGGGATTATTTAGCGACTATGTTTACAGAGGCAATAACAGTAAACGCCCCAGAACGTTTGGGAAATATTCAAGTACCTAAAAGAGCTAGCTATATCAGAGTCATTATGTTGGAATTGAGTCGGATAGCTTCTCATCTGTTATGGCTCGGCCCTTTTATGGCAGATATTGGTGGGCAGACGCCTTTCTTCTATATTTTCAGAGAGAGAGAATTGATATATGATCTATTCGAAGCTGCCACAGGTATGCGACTGATGCATAATTTTTTTCGTATCGGAGGAATCGCTGCTGATTTACCTCATGGTTGGGTAGATAAATGTTTGGATTTCTGTGAGTATTTTTTAACAGGAATTGCTGAATATCAAAAGCTTATTACGCGGAATCCTATTTTTTTGGGCCGAGTTGAAGGAGTGGGCATTGTTAGTGGGGAGGAAGCCATAAATTGGGGTTTATCTGGGCCAATGCTACGGGCTTCCGGACTCCAATGGGATCTTCGTAAAATTGATCATTATGAGTGTTATGATGAATTTGATTGGGAAGTACAATGGCAAAAAGAGGGGGATTCATTAGCCCGTTATTTCGTCCGAATCAGTGAAATGATGGAATCCATAAAAATGATTCAACAAGCTCTAGAAGGACTTCCTGGGGGGCCCTATGAGAATTTAGAAGTCCGGCGCTTTGGCAGAGAAAGGGATTCAGAGTGGAATGATTTTGAATATCGATTCATTAGTAAAAAACCATCTCCGGCTTTTGAATTGTTGAAACAAGAGCTTTATATGAGAGTGGAGGCTCCAAAGGGAGAATTGGGAATTTTTCTGATAGGGGATCAGAGTCTTTTTCCCTGGAGATGGAAAATTCGTCCACCGGGTTTTCTCAATTTGCAAATTCTTCCTCAGCTAGTTAAAAGAATGAAATTGGCGGATATTATGACGATACTAGGGAGTATAGATATCATTATGGGAGAAGTTGATCGTTGAAATGATAATTGATACAACGGAAGTACGGGCTATTAATTCTTTTTCTCGATTGGAATCCTTAAAAGAGGTGTATGGACTCACACGCTTGCTTGTACCTATTTTTATTCCTCTATTTGGAATCACAATAGGGATATTCATAATTGTGTGGTTAGAAAGAAAAATATCTGCAGGAGTACAACAACGTATAGGACCTGAATATGCAGGTCCTTTTGGAATTCTGCAAGCTCTAGCCGATGGGACAAAACTCCTTTTTAAAGAGGATCTTCTACCATCTAGAGGAGATATTCGTTTATTTAGTCTCGGACCGTCCATAGCAGTTATATCCATTTTACTAAGTTATTCAGTAATTCCTTTTAGCTACCGGCTTGTTCTAGCGGATCTCAGTATAGGTGTTTTTTTATGGATTGCTGTTTCAAGTATTGCTCCTTTTGGACTTCTTATGTCAGGATATGGTTCGAATAATAAATATTCCTTTTTAGGTGGTCTACGAGCTGCTGCTCAATCGATTAGTTATGAAATACCATTAACTCCATGTGTTTTATCCATATCTCTACGTGCGATTCGTTTGGACATGAGCTGTTACCCATTTCTTTGATTTCTAGGAAAGAAAGAAGTGAAATGGATTGAGTAGATATCTTCATTTTTTGATTCATCATTCCGGATAATGAACTCAATCAGATAAGTTCTATGAGTGAAACAAAACAGCTTATAAATTTGCAGTAAAAAGATGAAGTCTCATTCCCTATGTGCGAGAGTTAAGCATCCATAAGCATAATAAATTACCCCAAGATTAGTTGATTAGCAATCAGGGTTTGACGCGGTTAGAAAAGAGCAACTATATGGAGTTTTCACTATTGTCTGTCATAACGGGGTTTGGGCAAAAATGAGTGGGCGGTTAGGAATACTAAGGTACATAATGGATTCGTAATGGAGATAATCTAAGTTACCTAAATAGGTCTCTCCGCATAAAAGGAATTGGGGTGGGGGCTTTAAGTTAGTAGAAACGATCAAGCAGTACTTCCCCAGGATCCCGATCCTGAGTATGCTCCTACCCATTGGTTAAAGAAATGGCTATCAGAAACGAAGTAACCTTTTTTTAGAGCTTCCTTGTCTTTTTCTATGAAATGTGAAAGAAGAACCGGAACGAAAGAAATATGCAATAGAAAAGAAAAATACGAAATATTTGATCTATATCATACAGAGAGAATTATTCTCATGATTCCTGAACTAATGTAATGCCTAATCTTTTTTCGTAATCGAAAAAAGGTCGCAATTGATACAATGAGTATTTTCTTTTTATTGAAGGATTAAGGTATTACGGAACTAAGCGAAATTACATTTTTTGAAATTCGAAATATACATTAGAAATAGAAAGGGTGAGATCAATTCAGAAGCATCTTTTTGTTATTATAGCCGACAGAATTGGATTGGTATAATGTGGGACTCTTCGATCCATCTTTCCTCTATCTACTCAACTACTATATCGAGAGAATAACGAGCCCGTCCTTAGATTTTTTTATGACGACCACTGAGGAGCCGTATGAGGTGAAAGTCTCATGTACGGTTCTGCAATAGCGATGGCAGCAGTGATGTTATCACCGACTATGATTATCTAACAGTTCAAGTACAGTTGAAATAGTTGAGGCACAGTCCAAATATGGTTTTTGGGGTTGGAATCTGTGGCGTCAACCTATAGGATTTACGGTTTTTCTAATTTCTTCCCTAGCCGAATGTGAAAGATTACCCTTTGATTTACCAGAAGCGGAGGAAGAATTAGTAGCAGGTTATCAAACCGAATATTCGGGTATCAAATTTGGTTTATTTTACGTTGCTTCCTATCTAAATCTACTAGTCTCTTCATTATTTGTAACAGTTCTTTACTTGGGCGGTTGGAATCCCTCTATTCCATTCATATTCATTCCTCATTTTTTCCGAATAAATGAACTGAGTGGAGTCTTTGGAACAACAATTGGTATTTTCATTACATTAGCAAAAGCTTATTTGTTCCTGTTCATTTCTATCACAACAAGATGGACTTTGCCTAGGATGAGAATGGACCAATTATTAAATCTTGGGTGGAAATTTCTTTTACCTATTTCCCTCGGGAATCTCTTATTGACAACTTCTTTCCAACTCCTTTCGCTGTAAAGACATAAGACATTCATTGTATTTTTGATTCATAAGTTTTCTTAAACAAGAGAAAGAAAATGTCAATTATTCATAGAGATTTACGATATGCTTCCTATGATAACTGGGTTCATGAATTATGGTCACCAAGCCGTAAGAGCTGCAAGGTATATCGGCCAAAGTTTCATAATTACCTTATCTCATACGAGTCGTTTACCTGTAACTATTCAATATCCCTATCAAAAATGGATTCCATCAGAGCGTTTCCGCGGTCGAATCCACTTTGAATTTGATAAATGCATTGCTTGTGAAGTATGTGTTCGTGTATGTCCTATAGATCTACCCACTGTTGATTGGAGATTGGAACCCGAAATTCGAAAGAAACGATTACTTAATTATAGTATTGATTTCGGAATATGTATATTTTGTGGTAATTGTGTCGAGTATTGTCCAACAAATTGTTTATCAATGACTGAGGAATATGAACTTTCTACTTATAATCGTCACGAATTGAATTATAATCAAATTGCCTTGGGTCGGTTACCAATGTCAGTAATTGGAGATTCCTTAATTCGAACCATTATGACTTCGACTCAAATCAAATAAAAAATGGGTAAACCGCTTGATTCAATTACCAATTACTCCAATTTCCGATTACTATTACTAAATACTAAAGGAGCAAATCTTCCATTCTGCTCGGCGAATAAGTAAAAGTCCTAGCTATTGATGTCAGATTCATTGCTCAGAATCATGTCTTGCAAAAATACATTATCCGTGATTTTTTCGAAATCTACATCTCTCTAAATTAAGAATATTTATTATATATCTAGAGAATTTCTATATCAACCCCCAATCTAGGATTGGATTCCATTCAGAGCATATCCTAAAAAGAGTCGGGTAACCTATTTTTTCCCGGTCTGGTCAAAAAGATCATGAACCATTTAAGCTTATTTCTCTATTATTTGCCATATAATGGATTTCACTGGACCAATACATGATTTTCTTTTAGTATTTTTGGGATCGGTTCTTCTATTAGGAGGTCTGGGAGTGGTATTACTTACCAATCCCATTTTTTCTGCCTTTTCCTTGGGGTTGGTTCTGGTTTGTATATCCCTATTCCATATTCCATCGAATTCCCATTTTGTAGCTGCTGCACAGCTCCTTATTTACGTAGGGGCCATAAATGTGTTAATCGTATTCGCTGTGATGTTCATGAATGATTCAGAATATTACAAGGATTTCGGTCTTTGGACCGTTGGAGAAGGAGTCACTTCCCTGGTTTGTACAAGTCTTTTTGTTTCACTAATTACTACTGTCCCAGATACTTCATGGTACGGGATTATTTGGACTACAAGATCAAACCAGATTTTAGAGCAGGATTTTGTAAATAATGGTCAACAAATTGGGACTCATTTATCAACAGATTTTTTTCTTCCCTTTGAACTCATTTCTATAATTCTTTTAGTTGCCTTAATAGGTGCAATTGTTATGGCACGTCAGTAATAAAAAGAAGGAGTTCGAATGAAAGAGTTCTGTCCTCTCAAAAGACTTCCTTCTTATCACACCCATTTTCCTTCACTTCAATTCCATTTTTCATGTATAAAATAGAAATGGTTTTAGTTCACTCTATTCTAGTACCAATACCTTCCTTTGTTCTGCACTTGTGGGATTCTAGTCAATAAAATGGATTAAGGTGGAGTTTTTGTTCCTATTGAAAGCAAATAAATCCAGATTGATAAGGGGTTGGTCAATGATGCTTGAACATGCGCTTGTTTTGAGTGCCTATTTATTTTCTATCGGTATTTATGGATTGATCACAAGTCGAAATATGGTCAGAGCACTTATGTGTCTTGAGCTTATACTGAATGCGGTTAATTTGAATTTCGTAACATTTTCTGATTTCTTTGATAGTCGCCAATTAAAAGGAGACATTTTCGCGATTTTTGTGATAGCTATTGCAGGCGCTGAAGCCGCTATTGGACCTGCGATTGTTTCGTCAATTCATCGTAACAGAAAATCCACTCGTATCAATCAATCGAACTTGCTGAATAAATAGCGGTAATCATCTAAATACTGAATAGAATATTCACCAATTCAAATTGGTATGTACGATAGAAACAAACATAGGCCCATGTTTGCTAAAACGTAATAAATCAAAGTATCTTGGACCGCTATCATGAGCAGATCCAGAAGTAGATTGATTCGAAATCGATTCTGGTAAACCCTCGATTCGTCTGGTGTCTACCATATATGATTCCTTTATGATTTTACTAGATCGAAAATTTATGACGTTCAAAAAGTGGATAGATACCATGTCACATTCAGTAAAGATTTATGATACATGTATAGGGTGTACTCAATGTGTGCGAGCCTGCCCCACAGATGTATTAGAAATGATACCTTGGGACGGATGTAAAGCTAAGCAAATTGCTTCTGCCCCAAGAACGGAAGACTGTGTAGGTTGTAAGAGGTGTGAATCCGCTTGTCCAACAGATTTCTTGAGTGTCCGGGTTTATTTATGGCATGAGACAACGCGAAGCATGGGGCTAGCTTATTGATACGTTCTAGAAAACTCTACTTGAACCCATTTTTTTCTCCTTACCGACAAAAACCCGTACTCGATCAAATTATTTCGAGCACGGGTTTTTTGGTCAAAGTGTATCTTGTCTTTACCACGAATTCTTTTCCTTGGTTAACAATAATTGTGATTTTGCCGATATCCGCGGGTTCTTCCATTTTCTTTTTTCCTCATAGGGGAAATAAGATGATTCGGTGGTATACTCTATCTATATGCACAATAGATCTACTTCTAACGACCTATGCATTCTGTTATCATTTCCAATTTGACGATCCCTTAATCCAATTAGAACAGGATTTTAGATGGATCCATTTTTTGGATTTTCACTGGAGACTCGGAATCGATGGACTTTCCATCGGACCCGTTTTACTGACGGGATTCATCACTACTTTAGCGACTTTAGCGGCTCGGCCAGTGACTCGGGATTCACGATTGTTCCATTTCCTGATGTTAGCAATGTACAGCGGCCAAATAGGATCATTTTCTTCTCGAGATCTTTTACTTTTTTTTATCATGTGGGAGTTCGAATTAATTCCTGTTTACCTACTTCTATCCATGTGGGGAGGAAAGAAACGTTTGTACTCAGCTACAAAGTTTCTTTTGTACACTGCGGGGGGTTCTGTTTTTCTATTAATGGGAGTTCTGGGCATGGGTTTCTATGGTTCCAACGAAGCAACCTTACATTTTGAAACCTCAGCGAATCAATCGTATCCGGTGGCATTGGAAATACTATTCTATTTTGGATTTCTTATTACTTATGCTGTCAAATCACCGATTATACCCTTACATACATGGTTACCAGATACCCATGGGGAGGCACATTACAGTACGTGTATGCTTCTAGCCGGAATCTTATTAAAAATGGGAGCGTATGGATTGGTTCGGATCAATATGGAATTCTTACCCCACGCTCATTCTATATTTTCTCCCTGGTTGATGATAATAGGTACAGTTCAAATAATCTATGCAGCTTCAACATCTCCTGGCCAACGCAATTTAAAAAAGAGAATAGCCTATTCTTCTGTATCTCATATGGGTTTTACAATTATAGGAATTGGTTCGATAACCGATACAGGACTAAATGGAGCCATTTTACAAATCATTTCTCACGGATTTATTGGTGGTGCGCTTTTTTTCTTGGCAGGAACGAGTTACGATAGAATACGTCTTGTTTATCTCGACGAAATGGGCGGAATAGCTATCCCAATGCCTAAAATATTTACAATGTTCAGTAGCTTCTCGATGGCTTCTCTTGCATTGCCGGGAATGAGTGGTTTTGTTGCCGAATTGGTAGTCTTTTTTGGAGTAATTACCAGTCCAAAATCTCTTTTAATGCCAAAAATACTCATTACTTTTGTAATGGCAATTGGAATGATAGTAACTCCTATTTATTCATTATCTATGTCACGCCAGATGTTCTATGGATACAAGCAATTTCCCGCCCCAAACTCTTCTTTTTTGGATTCTGGACCACGAGAACTTTTTGTTTCGATCTGTATCTTTCTACCCGTAATAGGGATTGGTATTTATCCGGATTTCCTTCTCTCACTATCCGTTGACAAGGTAGAAGCTATCCTATCGAATTACTTTTATTCGATAAGATAGTTTTCATGAATAAGATAGAAAATAATGCTATGATTTCAAAAACCATTCGCTGGACAATGAAAAAAAAGAAGTCTTCTTTTTCCTTATCTTAAGGAAAAAGAAAATGAAGTCCATTCGAATCAGATACGTTTGGAGTTTTTGAGAACCATTTGCATCCAGTAGTGATTCAAATGGTTCTAAAAAACTCACACAAACTTCAGACTATGTTCCTCTAGATTGGGTCGCTTCTTCAATTCGATGTTAATGTGAATGAGCCATAACTATGTAATCCTATTCCTAATAGATTGACCCCAAAATAACATAGCCAAATTATAAGAAATCCAAGAGAAGCCACAATTGCGGAATTCGTGCCTTGAACATTTTGATTTGTTCTCATATGTAAATAAATTGCAAATAGGGTCCAAGTAATAAATGCCCAAGTTTCCTTGGGATCCCAATTCCAATATGACCCCCATGCCTCATTAGCCCATACCGCGCCCGAAAGAATACCTATGGTTAAAAAGAGAAACCCTAGACTAATGACACGATAACTCCAACGATCCAATTGCTGAATCAACTGATACATGTGATAATTTCTAAATGAAAGAAAAAAAGTGTTTCGTAAAACACTGCCTCTTTCATTTGCGTATTGGATCTCATCAAAAACAAATGACCCTGTTAATAAATGATTTCTTTTGCCAAAAATATCTATGCGTGTTCGAAATGTAATGACTAGAAGCGCTACTGAGAATAACGAGCCGCATAAAAGAGCTGCATAGCTCAATACCATCATACTTACGTGCATCATTAACCACTGAGATTGGAGAGCAGGTACTAATATTGTGGATTGATGCATTTCTGATAAAAGACCAGAAGTAACAAAGCCTTGAGTCAAAATAGTACTTGGCGCGGTTATTGCGCTTAAATGGGTTTTTTGATTCCTAAAATGTGGAACCATATGAATAATGGAAAAACCCCACGAAAGAAACATTACTGATTCATATAAATCACTTAAGGGGAAATGTCCCGAAGAAATCCAACGAGTAACTAACAATCCTGTTATACAGAAAAAGGTAGCTATCATGCCTTTTTCTGACGAATTATAGAGTCCTAGCGTTTCGTAGACTAATAATAAGGTTAGTAAATAAATACTAATTACAATTGAAACGATCGAAAAAGAAATGTGAGTGAATATATGTTGTAAAGTCGAGAATATCATAAAAAAATCCTAAAATAAAAAAGAAAAGAGGGATCCTTCAAGACTGGAATGGAAATAAGGAATTCCATTCATTATTCATTATAATGATTTATTGTATCTCTTTTCGAAGATGCCGCCACTCGGACTCGAACCGAGATGCTCTAGCACTGCTTCCTAAGAGCAGCGTGTCTACCGATTTCACCATAGCGGCTTACTCGAAAACATAATAGCCCATCCATATTCAATCGTCGAGATTCTAAGGAGTCAATTCAATCAAATCTTTTTTAGGGAATCTGACAATCAATGAAAAAACACTCGTTTCAATTACTAATTGAACATTCAACAATCATTCGTATTGTGGGATCGTAGGGTGTTAGGTTTCACTTTCACAAAGAGCTTTCCATTGGTTTCACTTCGCCTGGCATGGAAATGCAGCAGTTGGAACTAGATAGTTCTGTCCTCTATCCAGGCATAGAACTAAAAGGTTTCAATCTTTCTCGGAATTTTAGCGTACTTCAAAAAAAAATTCTATATTTCTAAAGAAAAGAAAGCTCTCAAGATCTATATTCTATATATAGATATAGATCTTGATGGATTCCACAGCCCAAATATAGGACCCTTATTTGGACTACATATTAGGAATACATAATCCAAAAAAATCCTTCCTAAAGGAAAAAGAAGACTTTTCTTTTCGTTAGTGGATTATGAAAAGTGAATCGATGAGGAAAATGACAACCCCCATCTCACAAATTAGAAAAACCTACTAAAAAGAAAGCGAAAACTTTGTATCTTGTCCTTCACTACTTCGTCAAAAAATGGAGAATACAGTAAGCAGAGGACTTCTTATTCTGCATACCGCAATAACCAGTCCCGTCTCGTATTGATCCGTTGAAAATAAAAATATGAGTTAATGGAAATCCTTCATTTTAGACATAACAATTCAGGGAGTCATATTGATTCAGATTCTTCCAAGACTTGGTTCTTTTTTTTTTTGTCGTACAAAAAACTTTTTGAATTCCCGGTAGAAAGAGATTTCGCTAATGAAAATGCTTTTCTCGCTGCCCAATACCCCTTTTTTTTCCAAATATTTTTACGAATACGCTTTTTTGACAGAGAAGTACGTTTCTTTGGAACCGCCATTCAAAAATGAGGAGGTTGCTCATTGTTTAGAGTTGGATGTGAAAGACATGTATTGTTCGGATTATTATTCTTTTTATTTTATTCTATTTATTCTCTAAATGATACTTCCTTGATAACATACTAATGGATATACGCGTGCCTCGCATAGAATATTCCTAGGTAAAAAATGGGATAGGTTCTTTTTTAGGGGAACCTTTTTTACAACATACAATATCCGAAGAAAGAAGAATTCCTACTGATTGGTACCTTTCTATCCGAACCCTCATTCGAATCTATATCTATATCGTAAGAAAGGTTTTCGAATTCCCCCTAAATACTTAGTTCCACTATAGCTCGTCCGGGGTCGCCGGGGAGCTCGCGTCCTGCCCCGCAGCGCTGGATTCTCCTTCGCCTGGCGCAGTGAGCCGGTTTCTTCAACCTATTGAGACCAGTTATCCCTCCAAAAGCCACTGCAAAGGCGCTGGCCACTTTTCCCAACCAATTATCTCACATGGTACGTACCCCCTCCCTTTTCCCGGTCAGTCCCTACCTAGACAGTAGGAAACTTTCAAAATAACCGGGAATTCTGAATAGCTAACACATTTGTCTTAGAATATGCCGGGCGGATCCTGCCACGGAAGCCCGAAATCTTGTTCTTCGCCCGGCGCAATCAGTCGATTGCCTGAACCGGAAGGAGGGGCCGTCCGGTCCTCGTGGAGTCTCCTCAGGTTGATGGAACTTTGTCTCAAGTTAACTGCAGGGAGTTGACTGTTCCTGTGGATGTGGAGGGATGCAGTTCGACCCGTTCCGTTGTTTGGGGCCGGGGCCTCCACTAATACTAATCGGGACTTCCTTTCGTCTAAAATGGAAAGTTCTGCCGTTAACACGCAACAAGATTCATAGAATCCCCTAGCGACACCCTTTTCCAGTCGTAGGAATGAATTTAGGGGCTCTAGATCGCTGGAATCTTCCCACTCAAGTGCGCGCTGGCGTCGTAACAGATCCTCGCCAGATTGTAACCGGCGAAACGATTCGTTGAAAAGTAACCAGTGTTTTGCTGACTCGAACCTTTTTCTTTGAATTAGAAAGTCTATCCGCTGAATTGCTTCAGCAGTATCCAAATTTCGAACCCAACGATCCCCATAAGTATGGTGATTATTCCAATAAGACCTTGGGATTGGTACACACCGACAGCAAAAGACCAAGACTCCGCCCCAGAAAGACCAAAAGACAAATTTCCACACTCCTAGGACAAACTCAGAAAACCATTTTCGCAAATTCAACGGACTCACGCAGAAACTAAACAATACGTGAACTCGCCGAAACCATTTGACGACCAAACTAATCTTCCACATTCAAGCCACCTCCCGTGGTTTTTTTGACTTTTCGAATGGAAATCTTTTTACGTTGAGTATAGATATAGAAAGCTATAGAATAATACAGTTCGGAGAATGAGAAGTCCCGATATACACAATTGAACCACTCACTCTACAAGTAAACTCTACAAGTAGGCACGCTACCGTTTACATTCGGGTAATGATCCGATCGCGGCGCCATTTACAATCTACTCGCTAATTCGGTTAAAAGCAATTCCCAAGATGGATTTCAGACTATCTCCCAATTCTCATCTTTCAATTCGCAGCGCAGTGACAGTTAGTGAAGTAATAGGTATCGTAGAGTTTCCTCGAAGCCTAGGCAGCTTACTCCACGCAATCAGAATTAGTGAATTATCCCGAATAAACTAATACCCAGGTCTTCTTTTGATTGGGTCGAGTTATTGATGGATCCTATGACCCATATCAGAATCAAGTACGAGAATTCTTTTTACTTGTTCTATGAATCGAAATTCTTGTAAGAATTCATGGAATGATTGAAAATGGAAAATTCTAAAAATTCTATTTGAGTTCTTTCCTATTTTTCTTTTTTTATTTATTTGATTGTTCCTTCCGAAAGAGATAAGAGCTGGTGAATCGGAAACAATTCAATTACTCAATTACTAAGAATAGAAAAAACTTTGATTTTCTTATGGAACATACATATCAATATGCATGGATCATCCCTTTCGTTCCGCTTCCGGTTCCTCTAGCAATAGGAGTGGGACTTCTTCTTGTTCCAACGACAACAAAAAATCTGCGCCGCATGTGGGCTTTTCCTAGTGTTTTATTACTAAGTATAGTTATGCTTTTTTCGGCCGACCTGGCGATTCAGCAAATAAACGGGAGTTCTATTTATCAATATGTAGGGTCTTGGACCATCCATCATGATTTTTCCTTAGAGTTTGGCGACTTGATCGATCCACTGACTTCTATTATGTCAATATTAATTACTACTGTTGGAATCTTAGTTCTTATTTATAGTGACAATTATCTGTCTCATGATCAAGGATATTTGAGATTTTTTGCTTCTATGAGTTTTTCCAATGCTTCCATGTTGGGATTAGTTACGAGTTCTAATTTGATACAAATTTATATTTTTTGGGAATTAGTTGGAATGTGTTCCTATCTATTAATAGGTTTTTGGTTCACGCGACCAATTGCGTCAAATGCTTGTCAAAAAGCATTTGTAACTAATCGTGTGGGGGATTTTGGTTTATTATTAGGAACCTTAGGTCTTTATTGGATAACAGGTAGTTTCGAATTTCGAGACTTGTTCAAAATAGTCAATAACTTGATTGAGAATCATGGGATAAATTCTTTATTTCTGACTCTGTGTGCTGCCCTATTATTCCTCGGTGCAATTGCGAAATCGGCGCAATTCCCCCTTCATGTATGGTTACCTGATGCCATGGAGGGACCCACTCCGATTTCGGCTCTTATACATGCTGCTACTATGGTAGCAGCGGGCATTTTTCTTGTAGGCCGGCTTCTACCTCTTTTCGCAGTTATACCGTACGTAATGAATCTCATTTCTTTGATAGGTATAATAACAGTACTCTTAGGAGCTACTTTGGCTCTGGCTCAAATAGACATTAAGAGAAGTTTAGCTTATTCTACAATGTCACAATTGGGT